TAACGAAAATGGGTTTTTTAGACTTATACACCCTACAGGTAATAAAAGAATGAAATCTTTTTGAGTCCCTTTCATGGATTCGGAGTCAAGACCCGTGCTGCCTTCGCTTTTTGACTTGGATTGGATCCTTCGCTGGTTGAATTCTCGCTGATCAAACTCTTCAAGGAGCCAATTCAAGCACGCTTTGCAAGCCGCGAAGCTCGAGGTAGAAGCTGTGGCACCGCTTTTAGATAAATAGCATGTCAATCTGGAAAGAAAGCTAATGCCGAAGCGGCTCTAATCTCTCCTCTAACCAGTGCATATGCATAAGAGTGCATAAGACAAGGGAGGAACCCGTCTACAACACAAGCCGTCTACACAAGGAGTCCGGCCTCTGGCCGGCGAAGTCACTCACAACGGAGAAAGGCTCGAAGACCAATTCAAGGAAAAAGTTGATAGTCTATATGGCAAAACGATTCATTCGCCCTGGGAGCGTCAAGTAGCAGAGGTAGCGGCATTTCTGTCACAGTCAGAGTTTACCCCTCACTTGCACCTGCGGGAAGGTATTTCTTGGTCTTTTTGTAGAGCGCATCCTGGTCAACAACGCCGGAAAGCATGTTCTAACAGGATTACGATATAGCAATATTACGGCTCTCTTATTTGTTAATGGTTATTATCTCATTATTGAGGAAAGCGAATCACCCTCTTATCCATTGCTGATAAGCATGTGGCTGAAGCGGCGGATCCTAATCCAAGAGCAGAGGAGAAGCTTTTAGGAACCCACATCGGTACGGCGGATGCGGAAGTTCTCTAAAACTGAGACTTGGCGGATTTTTCGATACCTGTCAATTCTGATTCGACTGTTCTTCACTTCGTGAAGTCTTAAATCTCGACTCAATTATGGTTCTTTGCTTCCCTTAAGATGATAGTGACTGCTTATCCCAAGTCTCATACTAGCATGTCAGGGAGAGGGCCCGGGTTGGACTAAATCAATAGGATAGGATCATCCCAGCTTGAATCCTACCTAAAGTCAAAAAGATAGGGCTAATTCAGATAACGAAACTATCCCATGGCAGTTTACTTCAGATAGCTCTATTAAGTGCTTTATCTCTTTTTGACGATTATGATCTGTTTACTTCTTTTCAAGTGGTATTAATGCATTTCCGCTTCTTCCAAAGCATCCCAATCTTCACATGAATTTCAATCTGGTTTCATTTATTTCTGTTTTATTCCTATCTATAGGATCTGTCCTTCTTCCAAAGCATAATGTCTTCGTGAATTTTCTTCTGAAATCTCTAGAAGACAACAATCCCTTCTGAACACCTATCACGAATCGGATCAGGACAAGAGTTGGATTTTGGTTAATGCAGACTAAGTCTTGGACTTTTTGGCGTAGGTTGTAGCCCCTTCATGAAATCGACTCCTAATGCCCAACCCGCCAAGACCGGTTATGTCAACCGAACCAAAGTCAAGGTAAACCGAAGCAATGCCTTAGCCAAGACCTCTTGCCCATTCCCAGACCAGTGTAGGCTTGCTTAGCATAGGCTACACAAGCTAGGTTCACGCTTGAAAGCCAGAGCTAGTCTAACAACTACCGATTCTTCTCCCCCTGGGGGGCACTGAACCTACCTTAACCTAGGAAAGTGACTTCGATAGGCCTCCTTCCCCTTTGACTACTAGTGAAGAAGTCCTTGTATGGCTTGAAGCAGTCTCCCCGTCCTGTTAACTCCTCCTCTGCTTTCAACGAGCAATCCGGCTGCATTTGTCTCATCCTCGCCGTATCAAGGCAAAAGTCTCGTCTTCACCGGTAACCACACCCCACTCTCTATTTCAGACATTGGTACGATCTCTTTCTCATCTCGTTCTGGGAATGTTCTTCATTGAGATGAAGCTATGTTGGTTCCTAAAGTCCTTATCTTATTCCTTATCAGGAATAGCGGGACGTCTTGAAGAGCCTTATATAACTTTCAGTGAATTAAGGATACCGCTCGGTCCGGTCCTCTCACCCAAAAGGCCCGGCACTCACTTTAGGCATTGATTAACAGAGAACAGGTTCGGGGGAAAGTCTTTCTGGCGAGTATTTGCTGGTTCGCTGACGTAACTGATTCGGTTAGCACGAAGGGAAGGTATGCACTTCCGTGTACTAGCTAAAGCTTTACGTCTATCTGGTGGAGATCATATTCACGCGGGTACAGTAGTAGGTAAACTTGAAGGAGACAGAGAGTCAACTTTGGGCTTTGTTGATTTACTGCGCGATGATTATGTTGAAAAAGATCGAAGCCGCGGTATCTTTTTCACTCAAGATTGGGTCTCGCTACCATACCACAAGGCTATCCGAGTTCACAGGTTTAGTTGCCTGTACCTTTTTTTGAATCGATATTTTTGTGGTGTTCAGTCTACCGCGGAGTACAAGATCGAAAAGAATGCATTAAATGCATGCATTGAGATTCCGTAAGTAACTCAGTGAGTGCTTTCTAAGAAAGAAGGGCTTGGAAGAAGAAAATGAAATAGGAACAACCGC